GTTTTGTTAAGTTTTTTTTTATTATGATTCAAAATAAAATAAATGGAATCACGCTCTGTAGGATTTGAACCTACGACATCGGGTTTTGGAGACCCGCGTTCTACCGAACTGAACTAAGAGCGCTTTCTTATGACAAGAACTATAATTGTAAAGAAAAGTATTTTTTTTTTAGCCCGGTCTTGCATACTAATCCATGTAAAAAATGAAAGATAATGAATGCCTTATTTTATTTCATTTTTATTTAATTGATCTCACTCAATTAATCTTTCCTTTCGTTACTGCCCCCTAGGAGAAGTAATAGGTAGGGATGACAGGATTTGAACCCGTGACATTTTGTACCCAAAACAAACGCGCTACCAAGCTGCGCTACATCCCTTTTAAAATTATTGTACAATGTCATTGTACAAAATCCATGTCTTGTTTTCCATATCGTTATTTTTTTCTGTATCCATATAAAATTTTCTTGTCATTTCTTCTTTTTGGTTTCATATAATAAATAATCAAATAAAAAAAGAATGAATATTTATTAGAATGCTTAAGAAAAAAGAAAGGGGTACCCCCTTTCTTTTTTAGGGACAGGGATAGGAAAACCTCATCTACTGCTCATTGTAGATATTTATTTTTGTTAGGAATTCCGTACAAAAAAGACAAATGATCTTGAACTACAGCATCTGACCATATATGTATTACAATAAAGAAGGAGGATTTTCAATGCGGGACATAAAAACATATCTCTCCACAGCACCCGTGCTAACTACTCTATGGTTTGGGTCTTTAGCGGGTCTATTGATAGAAATTAATCGTTTATTCCCCGATGCTTTGTCATTCCCCTTTTTTTAATTATAGTTTAAGATCCTATTTTATTTTGGAGAACAGAAATGGAAAAGAGGTTCCTGTATAGGGTAAAAAATTCCATGAAATCATAGCATAGAAAAAAGGATACTTAAATGAAATACTGGAAAGAATAATTGATAATTAGAAAAAATTGTATTACTCACATAAAATTATTATATTCTATTAATTTCTATTAGTATTAATTGGAATTAACTAGTTAGTAACTTCTATAGAAATAGAAGTATTAATTGGAATTAACTAGTTAGTCACCTTTATTTCTATTTATATATATTTTTTTTTCTTTTTTGTTCTTTTCGTCTTCTTAGATTTAGATTTAGATTCGGGTCGAAAATAGAAGAATTAAGTCGATCAAAAATTTAAAGGAGGTTCATGGCTAAGGGTAAAGATGTCCGAGTTAGAGTTATTTTGGAGTGTACCAGTTGTGCCCAAAATGGTGTCAATAAGAAATTGCCGGGCATTTCTAGATATATTACTCAAAAGAATCGACACAATACACCCAGTCGATTAGACTTGAGAAAGTTTTGTCGTTATTGTCGCAAGCATACGATTCATGGGGAAATAAAGAAATAGATCGAATGGAACATATGTATTGTATTATTTTTCAAAGGAACAGGAAAAAGAAAAACTTAACATATATATGTATATAAATATATAATATACAAATAAAAAAAGAAAACTCATTTCGGTCAGATCTGAAATAAATAAAGAAATAGAAATTTAGAGATAAGGAATAAACCATGGATAAATCCAAGCAACCTTTTCGCAAATCCAAGCGATCTTTTCGTAGGCGTTTTCCCCCAATTGAATCGGGGGATCAAATTGATTATAGAAACATGAGTTTAATTAGTCGATTTATTAGTGAACAAGGAAAAATATTATCTAGACGGGTGAATAGATTGACCTTGAAACAACAACGATTAATTACTATTGCTATAAAACAAGCTCGTATTTTATCTTTGTTACCTTTTCTTAATAATGAAAAACAGTTTGAGAGAGCTGAGTCGATCCCTAGAATGGCTGGTCCCAGAACCCGAAATAAATAGATATACTCTTAGATATACTTTTCCGATTGATTCAAAACTCCAAGCGGAACTCAAGCTCAGATTGATGTTTTGCTCGAAAAACCTCGAATCCAGATTTGATTGTTGTGTTATAAGAAACAACAAATAGGGAAAGAAGAAATCTTTTTTTTTTGAAAGATGTTCATTCATTCCCACTACTTATCTTAATTTCTTTTTAATTTCTGAAATTCATTTTTATTCTATCTTCCCGGAGTCTATTCTCCGGGGAATTCTATTCTGTTTTCGCTATTTATATATAGTTTTCGCTATTTATATATATATGATATATGACTTTTTAATCTCTTTTATTTGCTAATCTTATTGGAAATCATGTAAAGACAATTCTTATTTGATATAGCTATTTGCGCAAGTATTTTACGATTAAGAAGCAATTGCTTCTTATACAGATTGTGTATTAGTTTACTATAACTATAGAATACCATATTCTCACGAGCTGCTGCATTTATTCGAGTAATCCACAAACGACGAAAGTCCCTCTTTTGTCTGCCCCTATCCCGATGAGAGGAAACCAAAGCTCTCATTTTCTGTTGAGTAGCAGTTCGGGTAAGTCTTGAATGGGCCCCTATAAAGGTTGATGCAAATAAACGAATTTTTGTTCGACGTCTCCGAGCTATATATCCTCGTCTAACTCTGGTCATTGAATCAAATTAAACTTTAATGAATAACTAATCGATTTCTTTTCTTTCAGTCATCCTCTTATCCCCCCTCTAGTTAATTAATACCAAAACGGATTATTCCGATATATAAAATATAAAATTCCAATGGCTTTTGCTACTATGACCTTCCCAACCACGATTTTTTATTCTTTCCGGGTATTTTACCCGGAAAGAATAAATTCTAGCGATAAAAAAAAATAGTGGGTTCCATCGTTTCTATGGTTACTTCGTAAACGGTGAGGTCCTCTCTATACACCGGAGCCTTTTCTTTCATTTAACCAAATGTTATTACGAACTTGTATAGTTCACACTCCTTAGTTTAGCTCTACCAATCAATAATAGTTCTTTTCACAAAAGGGTTATCCATACAGTGACGGCATTTAATTATGAAAGTTGGCTAGGTAGCTGACCTTGTTAGTCCGTTCTTTCAAGAATAGGAACATAACCTTTTTGCTTCTTTCTTATAGTACTCTTTCCTCCGCTTAATAGATAACTATTTGCTACTAATGGGGAATTACTTCTCATCTCAAACTGAGGTGATTGGATTTGCACCAATGGAAACCATAAATTTCATACACAAAAATGATGAATCTTTAGCTTTATAGATAGTAAATAACGTTTTTCCATCCTATCTATCTTTATTCCTTGGTACTGGTGATTGGTACTTGAAAAATTGCTGTATTTATTTTTTTTTGTTTGAACTCATGATCTAAACGAGTCGCACATACACCCGAGTACATGTTCCCCGTCGTTGAGGGCACCCCCTAAGTGCGGGGGATTTCGTGATATTTCGTATTGGCTGTCTTGTGTTTCTAATAAGTTGTTTAATTGTCGGCATATCATACATATATATAATAAAATAGGTTGGTTTAGATCGATCTTAACCTGATTTATTGATGATTATGAATTATTTACATTCAATATCAAATCACGGAAAAATAGAATTATGGAGGGAATCATATATTTAGGCGAAATCCCCAATAGTTTCATTTTCGACCGCTACAAGATCAACAATACCATGAGCTTGGGCTTCTGTTGCTGACATAAAAACATCTCTCTCCATGTCTTCGGATATAACCCATAAAGGGTTACCTGTTCTTTGTACATAAACCTTTGTGAGGGTTTCGCGAAGTCTGAGTAGTTCTTCCGCTTCCAAGATAAATTCCCCTGCTTGTGCCTCATAAAAAGAACTAGCAGGTTGGTGAATCATAACCCTGATAATATTGATCTAACATCATGCATGAACGGTTCTTCTATCTTGAAGAATTGGATTAAAGTAAGGACTAAAAAAAACAAGAAAAAAAATAGAATTGAACGACGGACCGTACAGGCACCTTTTGTGCATTGCATACGGCTCTGCAATGGAATTTCCTTTTCCCCCTTCTATTTTATCGAAGGAAAAAAAAAGAATCCATCCGATCTAGATTGTTGAATGATCCATTTACCACCCTTCCTTTCATTCATATTGTAATGTAAAAAAAAAATACTATGATGGTTCTGTTGCTTTCTATATTTATCTCGTCTGTGATTTAGCAATCCCAAAGTTTCTTTTTTTTTTTTTTTCGTACTCTTTTCTTCGTAAGAGAAATATCAGAAAAAGGCTTCTGGTGTGGAAGAAAACGGTTTGTGACGCTGAAATGTACTCCCGACATAGAAGATCAAGTCGGAAATAACCTTTTTTCATACTACTATCTCGATAGAAAATATCGTGTTAGAAAAAACAATAATAGTTTGTTCATATCGAACTCGAAGTGCCATGCTATTATTACCTATTATTCATATTCAATATGGCGAAGGCATAGTCTTCTTCTTCTTTTTTTTTTTAAATAAAAACTCATTGGCGCCAAGCATGGGGGAATGCTAGACGTTTGGTAATTTCCCCTCCGACCAGAATGAAGGATCCCATTGAAGCGGCTAATCCCATGCATATTGTATGTACATCGGGCGAAACAAATTGCATAGTATCATAAATAGCGATTCCTGGTATTACCCATCCACCAGGGGAATTTATAAACAAATAAAGATCCTTAGTATCATCTTCTATACTGAGATATACCATGAGACCAACAAGTTGATTTGAGATCTCGCTATCAACTTCTTGGCCTAAAAAAAGTAATCTTTCTCGATAAAGTCGGTTGATTAGGACAAAATTATATCCCTTTTGAACCGTACGTGCATCTTTGGATGCATACGGTTCAAAAAAATTGCGAAAATAAAGAATCAATGTGTCGATTCCAATCCTATCTCTCTTTTTTTTAAGAGATTCCTGCTTTTCTAATGAAGGGGTTTTTTCTTCCATTAAAAAAAGAAAGAGTTTTTACTCCTTCCCTAAAAAAAAAAGAATTTACTGAACTTATTTAATTAACCTCTCATTGATGTATTGTTTCGTCGAGATTTAAATCACGATGTCATTTTCTTGTTCCTGAATGGTCCCTTTGAATTCTTTTAGGTTCATGTTCTACTCCGGGGAAAGATCTATCCGAATTCTAGTTGTACATATAGGACAAATGCTCTCAGTACCACTTCTTTTTGCTACGAGTTTTTTTTTATTCGTTTCATGTCTCCAAAAAACTATTCAATGTATTTATTATAATGGTTGACATGGCAGTTTAAGAGTGCTTCTCTAATTAAATAAATAAAATAGAAGAATCTTCTATGCATAGCTACAAGCGGTAATTCTACATATATTACTATTACCCATTTGGTATTTTATAAGCAGAGCCTGGATACTCCATTTTTTTAGTCCAAGTTAACCATAAATTCTTCTAATTAAGAATATTATATTGCTCCTCAATCTAAATTAATCTAATTTAACTTCACGCTACGCATGATTGATTCTTCAATCAATACAATATTTCTTGGGCGAAACAGAGGATATCTCGATCGGGGGAGAAAATGGGGAAATTCCATATGACCCAATATGTCTGACAAGTCGCACTATACGTCAACCCAAACTGCATCTTCCTCTCCAGGACTCCGAAAAGGTACTTTTGGAACACCAATGGGCATTAAATTAAAGAAAAAATTTAAGTACTATACTTCACTTTAATATGGAAACGTAAGAATGAGTTTATTGTCTTCTTCGAAGGTTTTTAGAGAAAGATAGAATTAAGAAATAAAAATCTTAATGAAGAGATAGATCGTTCGAATAATAAAAAGGATCCATACATTCATTCCCCCAAAATAGGACTAATGCTCCCATTGCGTATTGGTACTTATCGGGTATAGAATAGATCTGCTTCTCTTTGTTCTTACGAACAGAATTCAGCCGTTATTTTCAACGGAATACAATAAAAAGTAACCTTTTCTCATAAAGAATTCGCTGAAAAGATTAGGTAAATAGTATAAGTTGCAATGCGATAAAGTTACATAGTGTCTATTTTTCTTTGAGAAAGGGGTATTTCCATGGGTTTGCCTTGGTATCGTGTTCATACTGTCGTATTGAATGATCCCGGCCGATTGCTTTCTGTCCATATAATGCATACGGCTCTAGTTTCCGGTTGGGCCGGTTCGATGGCTCTATATGAATTGGCGGTTTTTGATCCCTCTGACCCTGTTCTTGATCCAATGTGGAGACAAGGTATGTTCGTTATACCCTTCATGACTCGTTTAGGAATAACCAATTCATGGGGTGGTTGGAGTATTTCAGGAGGAACTGTAACGAATTCGGGTATTTGGAGCTATGAAGGCGTGGCCGGAGCACATATTGTGTTTTCTGGCTTGTGTTTTTTAGCGGCCATCTGGCATTGGGTGTATTGGGACTTAGAAATATTCTGTGATGAACGTACAGGAAAACCTTCTTTGGATTTGCCCAAAATCTTTGGAATTCATTTATTTCTCTCAGGAGTGGCTTGCTTTGGCTTTGGCGCATTTCATGTAACAGGCTTATATGGTCCTGGAATATGGGTGTCTGATCCTTATGGACTAACTGGAAAAGTACAATCTGTAAGTCCAGCGTGGGGCGCAGAAGGTTTTGATCCTTTTGTTCCCGGCGGAATCGCCTCTCATCATATTGCAGCAGGTACACTGGGCATATTGGCAGGCCTATTCCATCTTAGTGTCCGTCCGCCTCAACGTCTCTACAAAGGATTACGTATGGGCAATATTGAAACTGTACTTTCTAGTAGTATCGCTGCTGTTTTTTTTGCAGCTTTTATTGTTGCTGGAACTATGTGGTATGGTTCAGCAACAACCCCAATCGAGTTATTTGGTCCCACTCGTTATCAGTGGGATCAGGGATACTTCCAGCAAGAGATATATCGAAGAGTTGGTGCCGGACTAGCTGAAAATCTAAGTTTATCGGAAGCTTGGTCTAAAATTCCTGAAAAATTAGCTTTTTATGATTACATTGGTAATAATCCGGCAAAAGGGGGATTATTCAGAGCGGGCTCAATGGATAGCGGGGATGGAATAGCTGTTGGATGGTTAGGACATCCCGTCTTTAGAGATAAAGAAGGGCGCGAGCTTTTTGTACGTCGTATGCCTACTTTTTTTGAAACATTCCCGGTAGTTTTAGTAGATGGAGATGGAATTGTTCGGGCAGATGTTCCTTTTCGAAGGGCAGAATCAAAGTATAGTGTCGAACAAGTAGGTGTAACTGTTGAGTTCTATGGTGGCGAACTCAATGGAGTCAATTATAGCGATCCTGCTACTGTGAAAAAATATGCTAGGCGCGCACAATTAGGCGAAATTTTTGAATTAGACCGGGCTACTTTAAAATCTGATGGTGTTTTTCGTAGTAGTCCAAGGGGTTGGTTCACTTTTGGGCATGCTTCGTTTGCTTTGCTTTTCTTTTTTGGACATATTTGGCATGGCGCTAGAACCTTGTTTAGAGATGTTTTTGCCGGTATTGATCCAGATTTGGATGCTCAAGTGGAATTTGGAGCATTCCAAAAACTTGGAGATCCAACTACAAAGAGACAAGTAGTTTGATACAAGACTGCTCTGGTATCTTTATCCCCTATCTCTATTTTTTTCTCGGGTACCCGAGAAAAAAATAGAGACTTGAATCAACTTCTTTTCGTTGATTCTTTCCCCTCTTTTTTTATGGTATGGTAAATGATCTCACTCAATCAAACGAATAGATGTGAAAGCTATAATTGTAAACCACGATCGAATCTATGGAAGCATTGGTTTATACATTCCTTTTAGTCTCGACTTTAGGGATAATTTTTTTCGCTATCTTTTTTCGAGAACCACCTAAGGTTCCGACTAAAAAATAATGAAATAATTTTTCATTATAGAAACTGAAGTAATGGGCCCTCATATCAAGAGGCTCATTACTTCAACAAGTCTAGTCTCCGTGTTCCTCGAATGGATCTCTTAGTTGTTGAGAGGGTTGCCCAAAAGCGGTATATAAGGCGTACCCCGTAAAGCTTACAAGTAAACCTGATATGAAGATGGCGACTAAGGTTGCTGTTTCCATTTTTAGAAAATTTCAAGATCACAATGGATCTACGATAAGATCGTTTATTTATTTACAATTACAACGGAATAGTATACAAAGTCAACCGATCTCAACCAATGATTAAATAGGATTTATGGCTACACAAACCGTTGAGGGTAGTTCTAGATCTAGGCCAAGACAAACTACTGTAGGGAGTTTATTGAAACCATTGAATTCAGAATATGGTAAAGTAGCTCCGGGCTGGGGGACTACACCACTTATGGGAGTTGCAATGGCTCTATTTGCAATATTCCTATCTATTATTTTGGAAATTTATAATTCTTCCGTTTTACTGGATGGAATTTCAATGAGTTAGGTTCATAAGAACTATGAACCTCTAGTTTTTCAATCAAAAAAAAAAATTATTTAAAACTTGGATTTATAGACCTTTTTGGTAGTTCGACTGTGGTATTTCTTTTTTCGGTATTTCCGGAATATGAGCGTGTGACTTGTTATAATTGATCCTATTGATAATACAGAGAACGGCCCTGTCATCTCTATTAAGATGATTCCACCCCGTCGGATATTTATTCTAATATCTGGAACACGGAATATTATAGAAAAAAAAAATATTCTAACTATGATTCATACCTATTATTTAGACCTCGCAACCGGACTAAAAAAAATTTCAGATGGGTATTTCCTAAATTAAATAATTTTTCTTTCTTTAGACTTATGAAATTAATTTTATCTGAAGAACAACTTCTTTCTCTAGATTTTGTTGAGTCATTACATCCACTCATTGAAATTGAATAATTGATGATCAAATGGTTTTTACTCAAAGAACCCTTTTATTTAGCTTGGGATTAAATCATCGTGGTTCTTGTATGAATCTGAGGTTTTAATTGATTTATAGGATCTTAACAAGGGAATTCCTATCAACAGTAAAACAAAAGTTGACCCGCATTACGCACAAAAAACAACAAATTAAATAACAAAAACAAACAAAAATAGGAAAGAGAAGATTCAAGAGGCCTGGAACGATCAATATAAAGAAAAAGAAAGGTGTACGAGCTAACTTGATATTTTTGGCATTAGCATCACAAAGAAGAGATTTCGGATTTTTTTTACTTTCCATCTTTGGCACAAATTGCATCGAGCAGCTAAGAAGTTTTGAACTTTCTATTGCATATCCGTCAAAATCGGTATTTGTGTGTTTCTGTTTGAGCCGTACGAGATGAAATTCTCATATACGGTTCTCGGGGGGGGGGGTCCTCTCGGATTCCCTATCTCAATAAAGTATATGATTGGTTCGAGGAACGTCTCGAGATTCAAGCGATTGCAGATGATATAACTAGTAAATATGTTCCTCCTCATGTCAACATATTTTATTGTCTAGGAGGAATCACGCTTACTTGTTTTTTAGTACAAGTAGCTACGGGTTTTGCTATGACTTTTTACTATCGTCCAACTGTTACGGAGGCCTTTTCCTCTGTTCAATACATAATGACTGAAGCTAACTTTGGTTGGTTAATTCGATCAGTTCATCGATGGTCAGCAAGTATGATGGTTCTAATGATGATTCTGCACGTATTTCGTGTGTATCTTACAGGTGGGTTTAAAAAACCCCGCGAATTAACTTGGGTTACAGGTGTGGTTCTGGCTGTATTGACTGCATCTTTTGGTGTAACTGGTTATTCCTTACCTCGGGACCAAATTGGTTATTGGGCAGTAAAAATTGTGACAGGCGTGCCTGACGCTATTCCTATAATAGGATCTCCTTTGGTAGAGTTATTACGTGGAAGTGCTAGTGTGGGTCAATCTACCTTGACTCGTTTTTATAGTTTACACACTTTTGTATTGCCTCTTCTTACTGCCGTATTTATGTTAATGCACTTCCCAATGATACGTAAGCAAGGTATTTCAGGTCCTTTATAGTTATAGCTTTATTTTATAGAGAAAACAGATCATAGATATTTGTAATTTCTGATATATCCTATCGGGAAGGAACAATAGTATTT